TTGTCTATGTATCGTTCTGTTCGATCTTTTAGGTCCCTACTTAACCTCGACGGTTATGTCATGATTTAAAGCCTATATGCGATAGATAGGCTTTCGCAACCATGCCATATTTGTTTACTTGAAGAGAAATTCTTTCTATATGGAATGATTAATTCCACGTAAAGAAGTCTTTTTAACGAGGTACAACTAGCAATTCCTATTTATCTGTTATGGAATCAACCATAGATCAATTCCCCTTATTTTGAGAGTATTGAATACACCCATAATAGGATTCTGAGTTTCATGCTGCTCCTCCCAAGAGACATGTCAGAGCTGGGGCATCCCAATGAGATTGAACGGGATGACAGTTTCTTATTCCGAATCTGTAAAATCAAAATTTCGATCAAATCACACATCGCAGTATACGAGGCCCTCTAATTCTTTAAGCGGTTTATCTAAAAGATTCGCGATATAACTAGGAAGACGTTTCAAATACCACACATGAGTTACTGGGCATGCCAGTTTAATGTATCCCATTTGATATCGTCGTACCCGAGTATGAACAAACTCGACTCCACATTGTTCGCAAAATTTCGGTTCTTCTTTTGTATCTCTGATTACTCGATAATTTCCACAAGCACAAATTCCACTTTTTATAGGCCCAAAAATTCTTTCACAAAACAATCCATCCTTTTCCGGTTTATTGGTTTTGTAATGATAAGTATGGGGTTTTGTCACCTCTCCAACCACCTCTCCATTAGGTAGGATTTTATTAGCCCAGGCAATTATTTGTTGAGGAGAAACTGATCCAATTCGAAGTTGTTGATGTTTATATCGGTCGATCATAGAAGAAAAATTCTGATTCATTCCAATCAAACTTCCTTCCTATTAATCTGGAAGTTCTTCTCAGATACAAGGAAATGGTTCATTTCTAGAGCCAAAGATCGTAGTTCTCGAACTAGCAATCGAAAAGATTCTGGAGCATCCTTCTCTGGCTTAGCTATCCTTCCTCCATTGATCGTAGTATCAAGTACTTCCTGACGAGCTCGAACATGATCAGATTTATAAGTAAGCATCTCTTGTAAGATATGAGCAACACCAAATCCCTCTAGAGCCCAAACTTCCATTTCTCCTACCCGCTGTCCCCCTTGTTTGGCTCTTCCTCTAAGAGCTTGTTGTGTAACAAGCGCGTACTTTCCAGTGGAACGCCCATGGATTTTATCATCAACTTGATGAATTAATTTCAAGATATAGGCCTTTCCTATTAAAACAGGTTGTTCGAAAGGATCCCCCGTTCTTCCATCAAATATTCTGCTTTTTCCCGGATATTCGGGTTCAAATACCCATGGATTCGCTGTTCGCTTACCGGCTTCATATAATTCAGAAAACACGAGTTTTCTCGAAGCCTCTTGCTCATATCTCTCATCAAAGGGCGCTATTCGATAATGCCTGTCTAGCAGATCCCCCGCTAACCCGAGCGAACACTCAAATATCTGCCCTACATTCATTCGTGAAGGTACTCCTAATGGATTGAAGACCATATCAACAGGTGTTCCATCTTGCAGATAGGGCATATCTTGTATAGGCAAAATTTTGGAAATGATACCTTTATTCCCATGCCTTCCTGCTACTTTATCACCTACTTTGATTGCACGTTTCTGTGAAATATATACACGAATCGTTTCTGGATTATAACTGTAACCCCCTTTTTTATGGACCCATCTCACATCAATAACTCGACCTCTGCTACCTATGGGTAATTTTAGACACGTTTCCTTTGTGGTGGATACCGGAATACCAAGTATGGCTCGTAATAATCGAGCTTCCGGGGCAGATGAGGATTCTTTCGCCATCTGCGGCGTTAATTTGCCTACTAAAACATCGCCCGTTTCTACCCAAGAGCCCAGCATCACAATTCCACTTTTATCTAAATTGCGAAGTAAATGGGCCTCTAAGTACGGTATGTCATTAGTGATTCTTTCGGGACCTTGGCTTGTCACATGAATCTGAATTTCATATTTCCGTATATGAAAAGAAGTATAAATATCTGCATATACCAGACGTTCGCTAATGAGTACTGCATCCTCAAAATTGTAGCCCTCCCAGGGCATATAAGCCACTAATATATTTTTTCCTAAAGCGAGTTCACCGCCAGTTGTAGCAGTACCCTCCGCTAAAATTTGTCCTTTTTTAATGCATTTACCCCGCGGAACCCGGGTTTTTTGATGCATACAAGTATTTTTGTTGGAACGTTGATACCTAAGCAAGGGAATGCTTAGAGTGTCTCCATTACCTGATAAAATGATCTTGTCAGTATTGGCATAAATGACCTTTCCCCCGTGTTCGGCTATAACGGAAACCCCCGAATCTAGAGCCACATGGCCTTCTAACCCAGTTCCAACAATGCACTTCTCGGATCGAGAAAGCGGAACTGCTTGACGTTGCATATTAGAACTCATTAAAGCCCGATTCGCATCATTGTGCTCGACAAAAGGAATGAGGGAGGCTCCAATAGAAAAATATTGGAAGGGAAAAATGCTTCGAAGCTGAATCTCTTCCCATGCAATAGTCAGGAATTCTTGACGGTATCGAGCCGGAACACCCTGCTCTTCCGTAATACCACGATTTACTGCTAAAGAATTTCCTGACGTTACCATATAGTATTCATCCAGACTTGGGGATAAATAAAGCACCCGCCCCTTTTTTGATCTCTCAGAAATTTCATAAAACGGTCTTTCTAAAGATCCCCAATGACCAAGCCTCGCATGAATTGCTAAGGATCCAACGAGTCCAACATTGATTCCTTCAGATGTATCAATTGGGCAAATACGCCCATAGTTACTAGGATGGATGTCTCGTATCCGAAAACTAGCAGTTCGCCCTGTCAACCCCCCAGGACCCAAATAACTGAATTTTCGCCCATGAACTATTTGTGTCAATGGATTTGTTTGATCAAAAACTTGAGATAGGGGGTGTAGGCCAAAAAAGGATTCATAAGTGGTTGTTAATAGAGTTGAAGTTACCAAATAATGAGGAGTTGGTATCCTTTTTTGCTTAATTGCTCCACCTAGAGTTTTTCGAACCGCATATTCTAAACGAACCATAGCCACTCCGAATTGATCCTGTAAAAGATCCCCTACAGAACGAATACGTTTATTTTTCAAGTGATTCATATCGTCAAGCGTACCCATTCCAAATTTCATTCCGATCAAGTGATCCGCAGCTGCCAATACATCCCGTGGTAACAAAAATGTAATGTTCTGAGGTATATCAAGATTCAATCTCCGGTTCATATTTCGTCGCCCAACCCTTCCTAATTCACATCTTTGTTGAAAAAATTTCTTTTGTAATTCCTTACATAAGGACTCAGAAAATACTGGGTCCCCGCCGACACAAGCAAATTGTTGATAAAATTCCAAAATAGCATTTTCTTTTGACCCCATTTTTTTTTTCTCCTTATCATTCGGAAAAGACACGAAAATTTCTGGGTAGCAAACATTTTCTAGAATTTCTCTTAGATTCGAACCCATAGCTGATGATGGGACTAGAATAGATATTTTTTGTTTCCTACTCACGCGCGCCCATATCCGTGCTTTTCTATCAATCTCTAATTCTGATCTTCCTCCCCAATCTGATATTATGGTAGCGGTATAGACCGAAATTCCGGTATAGTCCAATTTTGAACGGTAATAAATACCGGGACTTTGCACTATTTGATTGATCACTATTCTGTATATTCCATTTACTATAGAGGTTCCCAGGGAATTCATGAGAGGAATGTTTCCAATAAATAGGTTTTGTTCTTGCGTATCCTTGCCGGTTTTCCAACTTAAGCCTGCGGGTACATATAATTCCGAACAATATGTGAGTGATCCATGCACAGCATCTATTTCTTTTATTAAAGGCTCTTGCAATTGATATCTTTCCACAAATAATTGAAATTCCATTTCTTGATCTCTATCCTCAATTTTTGGAAACTTATCAAATTCTTCCATCAAACCCTGATTGATGAACCTACAAAATCCCTCAAATTGTATCTGACTAAACCCAGGTACTGTGGACATTCCCTCGTTTGTATCTCGAAGCATCTTTACTTTTGTTTCCTATTTATCAAAAAAATCCCATTCATTGGCTCATTCTTCATCGAACCATATGGATCGATCTAGCAATGATGGACTGGATATTCTGTTTACTGAATCACATAAAATCTTATTTTAAACAACTTCATATATATATGGAATATCTAAAATATGAGCGGAGAAAGAAAGAAAGAGAATTTTCTACTCAAATTTGAATTTGCGAGAGATAGAAATAAATGGAAATGGCTTGAGAAAATAAAACATTCCCGAACAAAAAAAAATTCTGCCACTTAGACTTATATTAGGGAATCTTGTATAGATGAATAGAAAAGTAATAATAGAATAGAAAAAGGGATGCTATTTCTATCTATTATGATATTATGAGCCCGCTGGATACCAAAAAAGTAAATGGACTCAGGATTTTTGATCCCTGCTCTATCTATGAATGCAATAAAGGCAGAAATGATCCGCAGAGAAGAGATAGGGTGTGTTTCTTAGTTGAATTCGTGGAATCCAATTGGAGTGCGCAAGAGGAACTGTATTTAGTAAGAACACGCAGCTATTTAGCTATCCCTATAATCGCCTATCCAAATTCTACTTACTTTGGCAACCGCGCTATATATCCTAATTTCTATTGGATATTCAATAGATTCAATCTTCGAATCCTCGTCGCAAGGATTGACAGTCTTTGAAGAACGGAAGCACGGCCATTCCCTTAATCGCTTTCTAGGAATATCATATATAAATAAGATATCTAATTAGGTATATCTGCGTAATAATTTTTGTTATATGGTTGACATATACACATAATTCTTGTTATTATTGTAAGTGAAAAGGATTCAATTAGTGAAAATAATTGGCACTGATGGGTTGTGTCTCAATTTTTTTGTCTTATGACACTAAGGAAAGGCTATTTGAGATAAAAAAAAAAACAAAACTTTCATGAATTCACAGTCTATAGTTAATGGTTCCAATTTTCCTTTCTTTTGAATTTCTGTGACAGAAAAGAAAATTGGGCTTTTCTGTTTTCTCTTTCAATAAAAAACAAAAAAAAGAAAAAGGGTTTTGAGATTTATTAGAAAAGGCATAAGGAGAATGGGATTCATCGAATCCAATAAAAAATGTAAAAAATGCCAATCTCCCTATATTTTTCGTTTTGGCGGCATGGCCGAGCGGTAAGGCGGGGGACTGCAAATCCCTTTTCCCCAGTTCAAATCCGGGTGTCGCCTGACCAATAAAAACTCGAAATGCCTTTCTTGATAGCAGACAAATGACCCAATTCTTGCCCAGCAAAAGCAGAGGAAAAGGGCTAGAACTTAGAACTGCCAATACTTATTCAATTTTCAGAATAGGGGCTTTTCTATTTTATAAAAGGCTGTCAATCCTTGCGACGAGGATTCGAAGGAGGATTATGGTATAGAAGAACTAGGCTGTGAGGACTTACATTAATAGTGTAGTCTATACTGACTGAGCCTTGAATTAGATAGTGAAACGGGGAATCAAACAAATTCAGTATAAGAACTTGTTATGGGTAGATTTATTGGATTGCTTCATCAATAACCTTCCTTCGGTTAGAATTCCTTTTTGCCTCTGCGCCATCGATCGAGTTGATTATTATTAGTGATCAATAAGGGGAGAATATCTTCATATTCTATAGAGATAGAGATAGGGGACATAATTCATATGGATATAGTAAGTCTTGCTTGGGCTGCATTAATGGTAGTCTTTACATTTTCCCTTTCACTCGTAGTATGGGGAAGAAGTGGACTCTAGAGTAACGGCTAATTGAGTTGAGTAATCGAACTTTATCAATAGTCTCTTTCATAGATCATTCTCCAAAAGCGTTTTTTCAATTAATAAAAAAAAAGGAGATCCTTTTTCCAAATTAGAAATGCAAGATATGAAGAATATCTTTTTAATCAAAGAAATATTTGAAATATTTCAATTCATCCCATGTTCCTATTTTGATGAACTCTAGCCACTAGCTATTAACAGAATCAGATATGGATATTACAATGAGTAAAAACCCGCCCCCTTTTTTATTTGTTTCCCTCTTTATTGCTCAAGCATTTAGACTCTTAGAAATGAGAAATCATATTGAATTTACGCTTTATTGACTCAGTCCATATCATGGTTCACACGTTAGAAATAGTTGGAATCTACTACGATTTTTCTCAATCTGTCTGAACAATTTCCCATAGAATTGCTTGACTCATCTCTTAATGGTCCATTTTGCTTTGTCAGATTGATTGAGAAAAAGGGGATTACTCGCTTTCTTTTTTTTTTCTAGAATTTTATTCGGTATATGCCCAGACCTTCCTCTATTGATTTGATTTCTTCGACAGCTCCCTGGGTCCCTCCCTATTGGAAAAAATAAGAAACCGAGTAATTAGAGCCGCAACGCACGACATATAAGACATAAGAGTCAAAGCGGACATTCGGTTATCTCGGATTGGTTGGAATCACGACAAATCAAATGGATGGATCAAAAAACTCGAATTCTTAGGATATTATGTCAGAATTGGGGGTGACTTTTTATATATACATTAGACATATGTGATTTTTATGTACCTGATTTATATGTACCTGGATGAATATCCATATTATAGATGGATCCATATTCAATAGGAAATGAATCCTATATTCTATATATTTCTACAGCCGAATCATCAGTCTCACTTTCTAGAATATAGAATAATAGACATTTAGTATGGTAGAAAGAAATAGATCTATTTCTTTCTACCATACTATCTATCGGATTTCATATACTATAACTGTTGATTCTAGTCCGCTCATTTAAGACTAGAGATTTAAATCTCCTTTCATTTATTCCATCAATTGATAAGGACTAAGAAGCCGGGCTTGATTCAAATTAATCCTTTTGACTGACCGTTTTTACGTAAATGATAAGTAAAAAAGCCGTAGGGATTAGAATGAACAATGCAGTAGCAATAAATGCGAGAATATTTACTTCCATAATTTGATTTTATCATTTTTTTTTTTATTTCATAATAACTCGGGATCTAATCCCATAGAGAGTCTAAATCTTTTGTCTCTCACTTCGATAGTATGCAATTCCCCCCGATGGTATTAAATTGGATCAATGTCATGAATAACAATATCTCAGCTATCAAATCAATTTTTCATCAAGAATTGAATAGTATAACATAGGAAGATCTTTGATACATACGCAATAAAAAATGGAATTCCTGATCCAATCAAGAATCCTCTTTGGTTTTTCATTCTTTGTTCCTTTTATTTTCTATACCCCCCCGTCTTCTTTATAGAATCATATAACGACCATATGACCTATCTTACACTTCCGTTGATCACAAACCCAATCAATATTGTAGAAGTGAAATGGAAATAAAGAGGGAATTCCGTTCGAAACTTTGTTTTTTATGACCCAATTTCCTTATAAGACAAAGAGGTTTGATAAGGACGGATCCCAATAGAAAAGATCCAATACTTTGACAAATTGACTGTTTTGTAATTTGTTCTTTCTTCCATAGGACCTTTCAAATAGGAAGAAAAAGGATTATCCATTCCCTCACTAAGCTAAGTCTGGTAGATCCTTGTTTGATCTTTCTTTTAGTAATACCCCCTTTTTCGGTCCTAGAACAGATATATAATATGAAAAATTCAATATGAATTGAGAGTGCGATAGATTATTTCCAATTAGAAATTGATTTTCTATAAACTTGAAACTCGGAGTTAGGGGGAGTGGGGGTACTTTGAACCTTTCAAGCATTCCGCCGGGTTAACTATGTGAAAGTGGGGTTGATTTTGTATCGTACAAAAACAAAATATGAATCCTAATTGGTGTCTGTGCTCCTGTAAAACATATGTTTATTCTATAAAATGGATCAGGGGCAAGCGAAAAACCCAGACAAGTACGGCATTTCCCGGAATCCTTAATTGAATAGGGTGCTACCAATAATTGTAGCAATCTAAATAGGTCTCTCCCACATCCCATCAATCGGTACGGTACAAATTGAATGACTTGAAATTACCAAAAGGCAAAGGAAAGCAAAAAAGAAATAAGGACCCAGCACCGGGAAGGAGATCCTGCTCCGTGTCCCTCTTCACAGAAAATAGAGAGATGAATTGATGGATTCATCAGATTCTAGGTCGGGACTGACGGGGCTCGAACCCGCAGCTTCCGCCGTGACAGGGCGGTGCTCTGACCGATTGAACTACAATCCCAGATAAATAAGGCGTGGGGCCTACATATTTTGAACGGTTTCATTCAATCAAACAAGTTCAGTTCTATCTAGAATCATCGTATTCTAAGAGAGAAAGGGGTGATATATTACTATCAATCTCCATGCGAATATTGATTTTAGAGGGAACGAAACAGGTTGCTAGTAATCCTATTGGTTGTTTGTCAAATCGCGTCAAATCGATTGATAATAGCTATTTTTTTTTTGACTTCTTTCTATTTCTAGTTTCAGATGCTTCGGGAGAACAAATCAAATTGGAAATAATCTCATGATGGATCGGCGAATTTTTGGGCCGAGCTGGATTTGAACCAGCGTAGACAAATTGCCAACGAATTTACAGTCCGTCCCCATTAACCACTCGGGCATCGACCCAGGAAGAATCAATTCGAAACTTATTGATAATCCATGAGCAACTTCCTCTCATAGTACCCTACCCCCAGGGGAAATCGAATCCCCACTACTTCCGTGAAAGGGAAATGTCATCCACCTTTTGACCATGGGGGCATACCTGCTCGGATCGCCACCATACTATGCTCATTCATAGTATGAACAGTTTTTTGGAATTGTCAATAGAATCTAATGGTGTGACTAAATCCCACAAAGCTTTCTATCTTTCGCGATTCCTATCTATTTTCCTCTTCACTCACCTTTGATGAACAACCCTTACTTCATTATATTCTAATGAGGTAATGCTCTAATACCCCAGGAACTTATTTGTACCGCTAAAAATAGGAAACACCTCTCTTCAACTTTTACTCATCAATTCACGTATTATTTTATTATAGTATTCTAGTAAGATATGCCTCTCTCTATCTCAGACTAAGACAGGAGATAAGGAAAGGATAGAAAATCGAAAATTGATAGATAGTTAAGTGTAGTTCCGGATAAAAGTTCCATGTATTCATCACATGATTCGATGAAACATCAAATAGAATAAAATCTCTTGGATCTATAGTTGAATTCTGTATCAAGTAATTGAATCTCGCTCGGATGGGATTCAATAAAAAAGCAATTAATTAGTCTTATCCATCCCATACTTCCTCAAAAATTCTTGTTTCTGAATGAGACGAGACACTTTGGAGACATATATATGTCCATTTTCTATACTATATAGATATTCTATATATAGGTAGATGGGGTAGACTCATAGTGACGAGTGTTTCACTCGGGAATTGAAGCGAATGGGCCCTTTTAACTCAGCGGTAGAGTAACGCCATGGTAAGGCGTAAGTCATCGGTTCAAATCCGATAAGGGGCTTTTTCCACAAAAGTCCATTCCCGTCTGAGTCTTCATTTTGTAGTAGAGAATAGGAGTTTCCCTATTGTAAGAAAAAAGTAAGTGAACCTGACCCATTGAATCATTACTATATCCGCTATTCTGATATTCAAATTTGATAGAGATGAAATTGTAGTAACAGACTTTTTCTTTCATTTCCTCGGACTGCGCAAGAATTTGTCGACATTTCCGATAAACTCTTCTTGTTACTGGATACTCTATCCATAGGAATAAATGAGTATTCTCTTCCTCCACAGGGAACCATTTATTCCGAGTCACAACGCGGGGGCCTTTTTCTTTTTGAATCTCTTTCTTTGACCCCAGAAAAGGATCCGTCCTTTATACCTATTCTACTCTATGAGAGAGGGTATAGATATCATTATCAGATCGTGGCTTCGTGTACAAAAAATTTCCATCCATATTGATGCATCCAATATTTTTGTT